AATCGAAAATTTCAGAATCTATCTTTGCATTTTCTGCATTTTATTTTCACGGGTCAAAAAAAGAAAGATACTTCATATTTACTTTCTTTTGTCAAAAAAACAGAGAATTTCCCATCTTTTTTTCCTTACCTTAATTCAATACAATATTCAATAAATAATAAAATACTAGGAGACTGGAAATGAAAGTTTATTTCCAGCATACATTCTCCATCACATTGTCGAAACAAAAATATGAGATGCATTGAAATAGTTGGTACATGAAGCCACAATCTGATAGATATATCGAAATCTTTTTCTATAGATGGACATTAATTCGACTACGGAATCAAAGAAAGATATTGAAAATTGCTTTTTTATGGTGTGATTTGAAATAAACCTTTCCCTTTCTCTATGAAGGAAGGGAATATCCAACTTATTCCTATGGAATATCTAGAAATAGAACGATTTAATCGGGAATATCGACAAATTCGTGCGAAATCAAAAGAAATAGAAATATATAATAATATATAAATATATAATAGAAATGAATTTCTATTATTAAAGGGGGGGTCGTTCCAATTTCATCTCTATCGAATTTGAATATCAGAATAGCGGATATAGTCATGATTCAATAGGTCAGGTCCATTTACTTTTTAATTTGTTGATTTCTAATCTTTCCAATGGATTTGACTGGAATAATTGAAAATAGGAATATTTGCTGATTCAAGAGACGACTCATCTTATCATTATTCATTATACTGAATAATAGTTTCACTTTATAACTACTATGCTATCACTTAGTATACTTATACAGTTGCTTCTTTTACAAATATCAACAAGCAATATATCTATTTTCCGTTCAAATATGAATTTGAGTTTTATGAAAAAGCCCCTTATCGGATTTGAACCGATGACTTACGCCTTACCATGGCGTTACTCTACCACTGAGTTAAGGGGGCCCCTTTTTCTTTCTCTGGCGGACAAATCACTCCAAAGTATCCCTTCCTTCTTAGTAGTTCTATTCTATTTAGATTCGAATTAATTCATTATTATTATAGATTATAGAATGAATAATTCTATTCATTTTCTAATTTTTAATTACATTCAAATAAAATAATAATGAATTTTTTTCTATTCTATTTCTTTTTCTATATATTCGATTCGAATTTGATTTTTATTTTATAATAATATAATAATATATTTAATTATTAGTTATATATGTTTCATTAAATTCTATTTTTTATTCGATTTTTTTATCTTTTACTTTTAGTAAAATTTTTATTTTTCTTTGTTATTTTTTAATCTAGTCTTTTAATCTAGTCTATAACATATACATAGAATAAAATAAGAAAATTTTTCTTTCTATTTTTTCGATTCGAGAATATCTTAAGTAAATAATATCTTAGAATAATAAATCTTCGAATTCTAATAATAAATAGAATATCTTATCGAAATTCTATTTATATAGGAATATAAATAGAATTATATAATTCGAATATAATTATATAAAAGTTATAGAAAAGAAAGAATTATCTAATAGAAAATAGATAAATATTTCTAATAGATACTATCTAATATAGTTATCTATATTAATATATAGAATAGGTAATAATAATGTAATGAATTTATATATCGTATCGAATGGCGGTTAGAGGGAAGAATTCATAAAATAAAAAAGAATAACGAATCAAAAAACTCTCTGGAATCATGAAAGGCGGAAAGATCCTTCGGGTCTAATCATACTATTACATTCTATTGACAATTTCAAAAAACTACTCATACTATGAGCATAGTATGATGGCAGTCGGACCCGTATGCCCCCATCGTCTAGTGGTTCAGGACACCTCTCTTTCAAGGAGGAAGCGGGGATTCGACTTCCCCTGGGGGTAGGGTACTACACTACAAAAGGAAGTTGATCATGGATTACCGATAAGTCTAAAATTGATTCTTCCTGGGTCGATGCCCGAGCGGTTAATGGGGACGGACTGTAAATTCGTTGGCAATATGTCTACGCTGGTTCAAATCCAGCTCGGCCCAAGAGAATTAGCTCATCCATCATGAGATGGACATTTTTTTTCCTCCAGAAACAGCTGATACATGAGAATATAAGAGTCCAATTTTTTGCTATATACCTGTTTGGCTCGATTTATTTGTTCCGAGAAATTCGAATCATACTAATGACTTAGATTCCTATCAGGATTTTTAAGTATAAAGTCGAAGGAAAAGAGAAAAAAAAGACTCTTTTTTCTTTATTGAAAGATTGATTATCAAGCGATTTTGAAATAACGAAAGAATTACTAGTCATTCGTGTCACTCTCACTAAAGTGCATACCCATGTGGATATCAATATATCAATTGCGTCTCTGTTACAACATGAAAATTCTAAATAGAAATGAAATGGCTTGATTGAAATCAGAAAAATATGGATGCTGTATACTGAATTTCCCTGGGATTGTAGTTCAATTGGTCAGAGCACCGCCCTGTCAAGGCGGAAGCTGCGGGTTCGAGCCCCGTCAGTCCCGACCGATCCAATAAATAATCAATTGATTTCTCCATTTTCTTGGAAAAGTGAGAAAAGGAATAGAATTTCATTTCCAATATAGGGATTTAAAATTCTTTTTTCTTTCCTTTCGTCTTTCTTTCTCATCAAACAAATAGAGAGATCTTTATTACTTCAACTAGTACCGATTGGTGGGAGGGAGATATATGTGGATTAGTACTAATACAAATTTCAATTTGAAACAATCTATCTCATTCAAATTGTACACCGAACTTTTAATATATGCGTCCTAGTACTAATCTAAGATCTAAGAAAAAGGGATATTAATAAAATAAAGATCCCATCCTTTTAGTGAGCTAATGAAGAATCTTTTTTTCTTTCTTTTAAAGGAAAGGTGCTATTGCTATCGAAGAAAGAACAAACAAACCCTCAAATTCAAATAATGAGTTTGATAGAAAATTAGATCATTAAAAAGGGGAGTTTAGAGCTTAACTCCTTCCCTTTTTCCAGTTTACTTCGATTTTTTTGTGGGGTTTGTAACCAATGGAAGTGGAAAGTGATGAGATGATACTTCACAGATGATTGTACAAGGAAGACGGTAGGTTATAGAAAAGAAAGAATGTAAAACAATGATAATAAAAGAATTCTTGATTCGATCAGGAATTTCATTTTGGATTCAGTATGGATAAAAGATCTTCCTATGTTATACTATTCAATTCGCGACGACGAATTGATTTGATAGCTACGATATTGTTATTCATGATATTGATCCGATTCAATATCATTGAGATGTAATTCATCCCATTGAATTGACTTACAGTCGAAATTTTTATCATCTCTATGGGATTAAATCCCGAGTTATTGCGAAGTAAAAAAACGATGAGATTATGGAAGTAAATATTCTCGCATTTATTGCTACTGCACTCTTCATTCTAGTTCCTACTGCTTTTTTACTTATAATCTACGTAAAAACGGTCAGCCAAAATGATTAATCTGAATGAAACTTGACTTCTTAGCTCGTTATCAATGATTGAAAAAATAGAAAAAATTCCAATTTCGTTTCGCTTCTTAAATTTAAATATTAAATGAAATGAACAGGCTAGAATCATTCTATGAGATCGGATAGTATGGTAGAAAGATTCATAGATTTCTTTCCACCATACTATCTATTAGACTATTAGATTAATGTTTTTTTAGTGTATAAAGTTGTACTATATAAAGATACAGACTTAATATAGATCAATCTACAATCTGGATCTTTAGATATGTAAATATTAATTACATCTAAGTTATGCAATGTACGTAGCACCCAATTTGATTTCTTTGCTACATTTATTTGATTGATCCGTATTAATTCCGATCAATCCGAAATAATCGAAAGGCAACTCTTACTTTTATAGTTCAAATTCCTAGATTTCGGATTATTTCAAATCTAAAGCCCAGTATCCATTGAAAGAATCAACGAAGCAAAAAACAGGGGGGATATGGGATGGACATCTATTCATAAAAGAAAACCCGAAACCCCAGTAATCCTTTTTTAGCATTCCCAAGAAGTAATTGATTGAACTGTTGACAGATAATCCAAGGAATTCTATGATATGGGAACTTCTTGGAATTTCGAAAATAGAGTAGTAAATCCTACCAATTTGTAACACTTTAACATGAAATGAGTCGATAAAGCAGAAATCCAATTTTAAAAATAACAAAAAAACAAGCGTTAAATGCGCAATATGTGACTCGCCCGAGCCAAGATCTTATTATGCGTAGTATCTTGTTGAATAACCACTATGTCTATATTCTTTCCTCGAGAAAGTACGTATCCTTTTCTTATTATTAAGAAAATAATAACCGAATTTCTCTTGGATACATAGAGAAAAAAAGGGGTCTGCTCTTTCTCATTGTCCCTATAGAATTCAGAATTCTGGTAAGAGTCCATTTGGCGAAATAGAGAATTTAGTAAAAATTCACTTGGAATAAAATTCCTATTATCTACATCTCCTTTCGAAATACAAATATAGGGACCATTGAAATATCTGTTTGATTGACATTAGATTATTCTAGTTAAAATTAAAACGCTTTACAGAATGATCGATAAAACAATTAGTTTGATTCCTCAACTCAATTAAATGAAATTAGTAGTACTTCTAGAGTCCACTTCTTCCCCATACTACGAGTGAAAGGGAAAATGTAAAGACTACCATTAAAGCAGCCCAAGCAAGACTTACTATATCCATGTGAATTATGTCCCCTATCTCTTCTCTATGAATATCTCTTCTATATGAATATGAAGGAATTATTCCATTATTGTTCACTAATAATAGTGAAATCAATGGTGCAGAGTCAAAAAGGGATTCTTACCCTAGACTATGAGTTTTATGAACCAATCCAACAAATCCACTATGAGTAAGATGTAGGAATAATAAGACTTATTCTTTACTTTTGTTCATAATTCAAAAAAAAAAGCATAAAAAATGGATAAGCAAGATAGATCGCTATCTATCACATACCTCTATTGATTTCC